ACTATTCTCATTTCATTTAAGTTCATTCAATTCAACGATCGGCCAAAATTCAAATTAATTGCATGCAATTAGATATCAAATCTTGATATTGTATTGATATGTAATGATTCATACTAATGAATTCGTCCATTTGTAGTCAGGCGGGATAATAATGATAATATAATAAAGAAAAGTAAACGAATAATTTACAAACTTAAAAAAAAAAGTGGGTTAGGGGGGTCGAACTAAGTATATATGTAATGTAATGGCTATAAATCAATTCTTATGTATGTTTCAAAGAAAAATTCTAGAATTCGGTTGAATTGAATATAAGATGCAAATGTTTGGTTTACGTTATGGAAGAACCGCATGTATATGTGATATTAGATATTTACTAGTTATGGATCATTCATATATCTTATTTCCTTTCCCGCCACACCGTGAATTTTGATGTGGATTCCTAGTCCTTCTGTTTCGTCTGGTACGAATGAATAAACAGACGAAATCGAGCATAAAGAGTGAAGAATAGAAATAACGGAATTGAAACAGCGGTTTGGAACAAAGAAATGGCAGAAATAGAGTCTTATGGATTGATAAAAACTCCATGGGATAGGAATGAAAAATGAGATACCGAAGAAGTTCTGCTAATTCAATAATCTCATTACTTTAATTCGAATTCACAGGTCTTAGTTATTTCGGCTAGATGGATCTTAGTAATGGACGGAATAATAATAATTCATTGGTTGATTGTATCATTAACTATTTCTTTATTTTTAGGCGAGGAGCTTACCATGAATCCACTGATTTCTGCCGCTTCCGTTATTGCTGCTGGATTGGCCGTAGGGCTGGCTTCTATTGGACCTGGAGTTGGTCAAGGTACTGCTGCGGGCCAAGCCGTAGAAGGTATCGCGAGACAACCAGAAGCAGAGGGTAAAATACGAGGTACTTTATTGCTTAGTCTGGCTTTTATGGAAGCTTTAACAATTTATGGGCTAGTCGTGGCATTAGCACTTTTATTTGCAAATCCTTTTGTTTAATCCTAGAAATGCGAAAGTTTTTTTCTTATTTTATTACCTTGGTCTTGTCACTTGCTTTTCCGAATTATATCAAGAGTTCACTCCTACAAGAACTTTTAATTATTCGTTGAGACAACACTCCGTGGGAAGGACTAATTTGAGGATCAGGAATTAGCAGATCCATTCGTTTTCTTCCTTCCCGTTCTTAATTCAATGGAAACATTTTTTTGTTTTTAGAAAGCGTTGCGACAAACGAGGTATTTCGCAATTGACATGAGACCTGGAACCTAATACTAAACAAATTCAGTATTTTCTCATTTCAATTCAAGTTCCCAATAAGAAAATGGAAATAGCAATTTCCTTATTTCATTTCTCAATTGAATTATTGAAATTAATAAAAAAAAATCAATAAAAAAAGGGGCAAAGTAACACAAAAGGAGCTCTGTTCTATTTTATTAGTTCTATCTATAAGAGGAGATCATATGAAAAATGTAACCGATTCTTTCGTTTCCTTGGGTCACTGGCCATCCGCCGGGAGTTTCGGACTTAATACCGATATTTTAGCAACAAATCCAATAAATCTAAGTGTAGTACTTGGTGTATTGATCTTTTTTGGAAAGGGAGTGTGTGCGAGTTGTTTATTTCAATAATAGGCTGGATCCAACCAGCTGCACTCTATTTGATTTTTCTTCATAACTAGGAAAGAAAGGTGCACGATCTCGCGAATTACGTCTGAATCAATTCAGAAATCATATGTACGAACCATAGCATTTCGTGGCTCATTGGGAAATCAACTTTGATTCTCTATCAACCAATAATGTGGGACCCTTAACATGGTTAAAGCTAAACTGTTTGAAGTCCAGGCGCAACATTGGTACTCTTTCTACCACTATATTAGTAATTAGTATGGAGATGGTTTAAAAATGAATAGTTGCAATTTAGCCGATATAGAACACTCATATCGATAAAATGATTTGAACCATTTAATTTACTGGAAAAAGGGCACCCTGGCCTTTCTTTATCCAATGCTGAATCGACAACCTGTGTATAAAGTACGAGGAATTTTTTTGGATTCGGAGAAAAAAAAAAAAGAAACAACTTTGCTGAGAATTACAGAGTTTTTGTCTGGTCGGAAGAGTCCTCCAAAAATTCTGGTCTTGATCAACGATCAGTTTCTATATTTTGGAATACGAACAGAGAAGAAAGGATAAGCTCATTACAAAAAAAAGATATGGGAATGTCCCCATAAAATAAATAAGTAACTGAGCGTGAGAGCCAAATGAATTGAAAGATTCATGTTTGGTTCGGGAAGAGATCATGGAATTTTTGAAATGAATGGGAAGATAATCTACTTTCATTAAGTGATTTATTAGATAATCGAAAACAGAGAATCTTGAATACTATTCGAAATTCAGAAGAACTACGTGGAGGTGCCATTGAAAGGCTGGAAAAAGCCCGGGCCCGCTTACGAAGAGTGGAAAGGGAAGCAGAGGATTATATAGTGA